AGCGGGTAGCGGGAATCGAACCCGCATCGTTAGCTTGGAAGGCTAGGGGTTATAGTCGACGTTGATTCATCATTTTGATTTAAATTTAACGTCTCTAATTCAAAACCGAACGTGAAACTTTTGTTTCATTCGGCTCCTTTACGGAAAAAATTAAGAGATGGAAAATAAAAAAATTGACCCATAACATCTATGTCAGCCTTTTTGTTTTGTATGAATAAGTTTAAAACATCTTGCTTTTTAGATGATCCCTCTAGAAGAGCAGTATTCTAATAATCTATGTTTTTTTTCTAGTTACTTCGTTCTCTATTTCTATTTAATAGAATCTTTAGGAAAAGAATAAAATTTCCGTCGAGCTAAAAAAATGTCGATGTCTCTAGTAAACTAAAATAATCGTTTAATAGCTATTTTGCTTCAATCTCTACTATACAAAACAAAAAAATGGAAGATTTAGTTACGATTAGAAATTTCTATATCTCTCTCCATAGATCCTTTCGTCATACTCAAAAAAATTCGGATTATAGATCCAATTCCAAAAACTTATGTTTCATAATTTTAGAACTCAATTTGTCAATTTAGAATGTATTCTTCTTGTATACAAATTACGATAATGTATATTATACCGCAAATCATTCATTGAAGGTATAAAGGATTCCCTTTAAGTAAGAAATAAAGTTTTTGATCGGGATATGAATCAAACGGGGGATCCCTTAACTATTTAGGGGTCCATGGAACGAATCGCACTTTTACCACTAAACTATACCCGCTACAATACAATTATTGTATCTTTTGTCGAACAAAGCAATCAGACAAAATAAATAAAGAAATAGAGGGACATAATATTCTAATAATTCGAGTATTGACATGTTTCATTAGAGGATCTTCTAATGAAATTTGAAAAACGGGGTGAATTACATTTTTGGATTTTGTTTTTGCTGAAGGTCTTTTTTTTTTTTTATTAACATATTTTTTTAACATATCATATATATAATTTAATATAAAACTTACGTTACCAGAAAAAAAGAGAAGGAGCCATAAAATAAAAAAGGACATTTTGATATTATCTTATTTTGGTTTTATATCATAGGAATCAATCTGTATCTCTTATTTATGTTTGATCGTGTTTAAATTACAAGTATTTTTTTCGAATAAAATACATTCAAATAAATCAATCATTCTTACTCAATATTCATGGGAATAAAAAGAGCCCGACTAGGTACTGGCCGGGCTCTTTGGCTGTAGAAAAAGAAAAAAGAAAAAAGGAAACTATAAAATAGAAGAATATATAATAAGGAATATAAATCAAATAGAAAAAAAAAGAGATAAGATAAAAAATAAGATAAAAAGAAGTCTTTTTTTTTTCAAGCTCCATTTTTTGCTCTTCTTGTTTATGTGATATAACATAAACAAAGTAATTCTATTTTTCAATTGGGGAGAGATGGCTGAGTGGACTAAAGCGTCGGATTGCTAATCCGTTGTACAAATTTTTGTACCGAGGGTTCGAATCCCTCTCTTTCCGTTTCCGTTGATAATTTGATATTTTTTTGAACTTTTTTGTTTTCCTTGTTTGTTTGATTTTTTTTATTTACTAGTTAAAGATGTTAAAATAGAGAAAATCCTAAAAATATTTCAAAATCCAGCACAAGCAAGAAAAACACAGAATCCACTTTTTTTCTTATTCTTCACGCCCTGGATTACGTCCCGGATCGTTAGATAGGAATCCGAAGATGAAAAGAGAAACGAAGAATATCACTACCGTGTAAACAAATAGTTTTAGAGTAAGCATTATAAAATCTCCAAGATAATTAAAAAACCACAAAGAAAGAGAATAGATTCTCTTATATTACAACACATTTTGTTTCTTTTAATACTAAGTTTCTAAAAAATGAAGTTTTTTTGAGGATATATATAAGATAAGTTTCGAAAATGGATTTGTAGTAAGAGTCGAGTCTTTTATTACAAATTATCAATAATTACTTTTACCAAAAATCCTCTTTCATATCTGTAATCTAGGTATTATATAGGTAATGGGCTCAAATCGAATAATAGGATTAGGATTTCTCAATTGGTAAAACGTAGATAATGATATGGTCCGTATTTTTTCGTATATATCTAAAAATGTCAATATTGGAATCGATAATTCACACTGTAAGACTTATTTGATCTTATAAATTATTAAAATGTTCGAATTTTAGTTTTCTGATAAATTCTGAATTTTTTTTAAGACATTACTCAAATTACAGATCTCATCGAAAACTTACAGCAGCTTGCCAAACAAAAGCTAAAAGAAAAAAGAGTACGGGTATTACTGGCATAATATCCACAATTGGATTCAAGAAAGCGTAGGCTTCGGGCAATTTCGCCGAGAAAAAACTACTTGAATAAAGGACGGAGTGAATACAAATACAGACCAAATTAAAGATATTAAGCATAACAAACATTTTGTTCTTTAAGAAAATAAAAATTATTTTTGTTTTTTTTTGAATTAGAATTTTCATTTTTATTGTATTTTATATATATATAAAATACAATAAAAATGAAAATAAATTAATATTAATTTATGAATAAAACTAAAAAAAATGGAATAAAACTAAAAAAAAATGAATCAAATAAGATAAAACCCTCCAAAATCCTTCTTTGATTTGAACTTATCCAGTTCAAAATCTTTTTATTCTGAAATAAAAAAATCGAAGAAATCTGACTTCTATACAATATCTTAATTGAATTGTACGTAATGATCAATAAATTTAGTCTTATCCTATCCATATCTATCTATATATAGATATAGATAGATATGTAGATACGCATATAAAAATACTAGCAAGAAATTTTTCTATAGAAATTTTTGAACTGGAATTGACGAACAACCAATATCAATAATAGTGTTTATTAGTGTAAAATCGAAAATGGGGCGTGGCCAAGTGGTAAGGCAACGGGTTTTGGTCCCGCTATTCGGAGGTTCGAATCCTTCCGTCCCAGAGCATATCCATTCATAATGTATATCATATTGGAATACAGATTGTATATCAGAATTTAAATTATCTCCCCTTTTTTGAATTATTCGTCTCTAATCTAATTGCTTTCGAATATGTAGATTCAAAAACAAGTCGAGTTTTTTTTTGACTTTCTTTTTTGTGTAATCTTTGTTTTAATGTAATCATTTCATTATATATATCTATTCTAATTTTAGAATTATCTATTCTAATTTTAGAATTTTTTCATATTTCTTTTTCTTTTTTTTTTCTAATATTTTTAAATTCCATTTTTTCTACTTTATAAATTCTAAAAATAGAGTAGAAAATATATTGATACAATACCGAGTTAATTTTAATTTACGTCTTTACTTTAAAAAAAGTTTTTGTTATATAGAAGAAAAACCGAGACGTAAAAAGGATAGATTATTATGTATCGATTGAATCAATGACTATTCACGATTCCATAATGGAATCAATTACATACTGGATCCAAGCTAAAGGAATGTTATGGTAAAACTTCGTTTGAAACGATGTGGTAAAAAGCAACGTGCGACTTGAAAGACATGATTAGATTAGCTGTGGATTCTTACATCCGCCATTTTTTCTAGTATAGAGAAATGAACATGCTCTTGACTCGACATCGTTTGTTCTGTTCTACTAGAACTTATTGTTTTGGGGACGGGAAAGGAGTTGATGATGTAAATAGTACATGATGGAGCTCGAGTTTATTCATTTCTCAGGGGCAAGTATCTAAGGTTAGTGAAAATTAATAAGTTAGAAAAACTTCGTAAGTATATTTTTGATAGAAAAATCGAAAAGATCCAATTTGAGCAAGGTTCAAAAAAAATGGTTGGAATTAGTAAAACTGTTTTGATCCAAAGCGTATCCGCAGGAATTAACCTTCTATTTGTATGATTCTTTCAGAGAGAGAAAAAAAGGTATGTTGCTGCCATTTTTGAAAAGATTTAAGATTCCCGAAGTAATGCCTAAACCCAATGATTCAAAGAAAAGCTAAAAGATCATGGAACAAGTAAATACCATTTTCAAATTGTCTCACCAATTCTATTATAAAAAATTCTAAAAAATAAATTATAAAGAAACGAAACACGGGCAAGAAAGGGGAGTAGAGACCACTCAATAAATGAAATTAGCTACTAAAGGCTTTGTTTTCTTTTTAGTTATTTGAGAATTATCCAATTTGAGTTATGGGGTTATAAATATGAGGAGTTTTTTTTTTCAGAAAGAAAATACGAAAGAAAAAGACTTAAGTCATAGTTTAATTGATTTGATGATTTTATTGATCTATTTGACATCATAATTTTCTACATACATATAATTATTTTCTCGAGCCGTACGAGGATAAAACTTCTTATACGTTTCTAGGGGGGGTGTATTATTTATCTATATCTATCCCAATGAGCCGTTTATCGAATCGTTGCAATCGATGTTCGATCCCGAAGAGAGGGAAGAGATCTTCGGAAAGTGGGTTTTTATGATCCAATAAAGAATCAAACCTATTTAAATATTCCTGTTATTCTATATTTCCTTGAACGAGGCGCTCAACCTACAGGAACTGTTCAGGATATTTCAAAAAGGGCAGGTGTTTTTATGGAACTTAGCTCGAATCAACAAACGAAATTCAATTAATGAAATAAACAAGGGGGGTGCGGATGACTTGTATATATATTTATAAAACTCTTTTCTCTTTTATCCCCCCGCTCTCTTGTTCTATTCATACCTAATTTTTATTTTTTCTTGTTGTTTATACAGAATGATAGAATGTAGTTTTCTATAGCCAGAAAAATAAATGAAATTTTCATCGATCTTCAAAACAAAATGAAAAAATGTATAGAGATAAAAGATAGAATATAGGAAAAAGCAAAAAAAAAAATAGTCACTAAATGAAGTAATTGGACTTATAAATAGATTACCCCCAATGAGGTGATTTTTTTTTCTTATTCTTTTTTATTTTATTATCATTTATTTTTAATACCCACTCGCTCTTTATTATTTTCAGTTACTAATCCTAGTTATTTGATTTATATACTTTTTTTATAGTAAATACATGAGATAGAATATTCAAAATTGAATATTTCTATTATTTTATTCTTCATCCAATGACTATACATCCATTATATTTTTATGTAAATAGAGGGAAAACTCTATGGAAAAATGGTGGTTCAATTCTATGTTGTTTAATAGGAAGTTAGAATACAGGTGTGAATTAAGTAAATCAATGGATAGTCTTGGTCCTATTGAAAATACCAGTCTAAGCGAAGACCCCAAAATTTTAACCGATATAGATAAAAAAATTCATAGTTGGAATGATAGTGACAATTCTAATTACAGTTATTTTGATTATTTAGTAGGTGCCAGTAACATCCAGGATTTCCTATCTGATAAAACTTTTTTAGTTAGGGATAATAAGAGGAAGACTTATTCCATCTATTTAGATATTGAAAATCAAACTTTGGGGATTAACAATGATCATTCTTTTCTAAGTGAACAGGAAGGTTTTTTTTCTAGCTATCTGAATACTGTTTCTAAGAATGATGATGATCATTACATCTATGATACTCAATTTAGTTGGAACAATAATATTAATAGTTGCATTGATAGTTGCATTGATAGTTATCTTCATTCTCAAATCTGTATTGATAGTTTCGTTTTAGGTGATATTGACAAATACAGTGAGAGTTATTTTTATAGTTACATCTTTGGTAAGGGCAGAAATTGTAGTGAAAACGATAATTCTAGTTCTAGTATAATAACTAGTACGAATGATACAAATGATAGTGATTCCACTATAGGAGAAAGTTCTAATAATCTCGATGAAAGTCAAAAATATAAGCATTTGTGGATTGAATGCGAAAATTGTTATGGATTAAATTATAAAAAATTTTTTAAATCAAAAATGAATATTTGTGAACACTGTGGATATCATTTGAAAATGGGCAGTTCAGATAGAATCGAACTTTCGATTGATTCGGGTACTTGGAATCCTATGGATGAAGACATGGTTTCTCTGGATCCCATTGAATTTCATTCAGAAGAGGAACCTTATAAAGATCGTATTGATTCTTATCAAAGAAAAACAGGATTAACTGAGGCTGTTCAAACAGGTACAGGTCAACTAAATGGTATTCCTGTAGCAATTGGAATTATGGATTTTCAGTTTATGGGGGGCAGTATGGGATCCGCAGTAGGTGAGAAAATCACCCGTTTGGTAGAATATGCTACCAATCAACTTTTACCTCTTATTCTGGTATGTGCGTCCGGAGGAGCGCGTATGCAAGAAGGAAGTTTGAGCTTGATGCAAATGGCTAAAATATCTTCTGCTTTATATGATTATCAAACAAATAAAAAGTTATTCTATGTATCCATACTTACATCTCCCACTACTGGTGGGGTGACAGCTAGTTTTGGCATGTTGGGGGATATCATTATTGCCGAACCAAATGCTTATATTGCATTTGCTGGTAAAAGAGTAATTGAACAAACATTGAATAAGGCAGTACCCGAAGGTTCACAAGCAGCTGAATATTTATTCCATAAGGGCTTATTTGATTCAATCGTACCACGTAATCTTTTAAAGGGGGTTCTGAGTGAGTTATTTCAATTCCATAATTTCTTTTCTTTGACTAAAAATGATAAGGCATAGCCAAAAATTCTTTGAATAAGAAAAGGGTATATTATGAGATATATATATTGGCTTAGCTATAATCACTAGAATTCCTATATACTAAGTATAAATATATAGGAATTCTAGTGATTATAGACTATCTTTATATAATAATATAAATAAGAATAAAAAAAGAAAAAAAAAGAATAATATATATAAGGTACAAATAGTAAATCGAGGTACCCATTTTATGATAAACTTTCCTTCCATTTTTGTTCCTCTAGTAGGACTAGTATTTCCGGCAATTGCAATGGCTTCTTTATTTCTTCATATTCAAAAAAACAAGATTTTTTAGATACGATCAGTAGGGACAAATATCATATATTTTTTTTAGATATGGAAGCAATTCGATGAATTCCTCCTAAAGGTTTACATTAAAGTAATGCCTGTTGATGGAAGTTACTTTAGAAACAAAGAAAACAAAGTCAAATTGTGGGGTTTTTGATTCCCCAATTAGAATACTAATTAGAATACTAAATTCAAAAAAAGGGGGGTAATGGGTATAGTATTTCGCTCAAAATATGTACTGGTATATTCTATGACAGAGTCTCGAAAACTAAGCAATTTCTTTTGGGCCTTTATCATTTTTTTAGGTTCATTGGGGTTATTGTTGGTTGCAATTTCCAGTTATCTTGGTATGTATTTTTTCTTTGTTTCTGAGGAAATTAGTGATTTTCCATTTATTCCACAAGGGGCCACGATGGCTTTTTATGGAATCGGGGGTCTCTTTATTAGTTTTTATTTGTGGTCGATTATTTTGTGGGATGTAGGTGGTGGTTATGATATCTTCAATAAAAAAGAGAAAAAAGTACGTTTTGTTCGTTGGGGATTTCCTGGAAAAAATCGTCGTATTATTCTCGAAATACCTATGAACGAGCTTCAATCCATCAGAATAATAACAGGAGTTAAAGAAGAGGGTATTTTTACTCGTACCCTTACTTATGAGAGTATCGTTTATCTGGAAACCATAGAACGGGGGTTTATTCCCTTGACTCGTATTGAAGATAATTTGAGTGGGTCAGAAATTGCACATAAAGCTGGCGAATTATCTGTATTTTTGGGTGTACCACTTTTTTACTGATGAGAATTGGACTTAACTAGAAATTAAATTGCACAAAAAGCTTCAGAATTGTCCTATTTATTTGGTGTACCTATTGAAATATTTTGAAAAAAAAACTTTTTTTTCAAAATATTTCAATTTTTATAGATGGGACGTTATTTGATTTCTAAATCCGACTATTATATTCCTAACCCGAAGTGCTCCTTGGTGTATTAATAAAAAGTAATAATTTTTTCTTCGAATCTTAGCAATTGATATCCTTTCGAAACAAAATTTTCTTTCTTCATTTGAATTGACTTTCAATTTCTTATTCGATTTATGTATTCTTTTTTCTAAATTAAACAAGGCAAGGACTAACTCCCGAACTGCAAGTAAAAAAAATGAGAGAATAGAATATAGATTTATCTATAAGCTCTATGACTTGTAATAGAGCTTATGCTTGATAGAAAGGTTATTATCATATAGAGTTGACGAATGAGATGAAGTTGAGTTCATTAAAGACGAAAAATGACAAGAAAGAAAACATTCATTCCCCTTCTATATCTTACATCTATAGTCTTTTTGCCCTGGTGTATCTCTTTCACATTTAAGAAAAGTCTCGAATCTTGGTTTATTAATTGGTGGAATACTAGGCAATCCGAAATTTTCTTGAATGATATTAAAGAAAAGAGTATTCTAAAAAAATTCATAGAATTTGAAGAACTGTTTTTCTTAGATGACATGTTAAAGGAATGTCCGGAAACACATCTACAAAATCTTCGTACTGGAATCTATAAAGAAACAATCCAATTAATTAAAACGCACAACGAAGATCGTATGAATACGATTTTGCACTTCTCGACAAATATAATTTGTTTCTTTATTCTAAGCGCTTATTCTATTCTTGGTAATCAAGAACTTGTTCTTATTAACTCTTTGGTTCGAGAATTTATATATAATTTAAGTGACACAATAAAAGCTTTTTCTATTCTTCTATTAACTGATTTATGTATAGGATTTCATTCAACCCATGGTTGGGAATTAGTGATTGGTTTTGTCTATAAAGATTTTGGATTTGCTCAAAATGATCAAATTATATCTGGTCTTGTTTCCACTTTTCCAGTCATTTTAGATACAATTTTAAAATATTTTATTTTCCGTTATTTAAATCGCGTATCTCCATCACTTGTAGTGATTTATCATTCAATGAATGATTGACTGAAAAAATGATTCACTTATCCAATTTTAATTTAAAGTTTTTTAGCTAAAAAGAAAATAACTTTTCTTTTTCCCTTCTTTTTAACCCCCTTAAATTAAAAAGGGGGTTCCCCACCTTGGATAGGGAACTATGCGAGTGACCTACCTAATCTTATTGTAGAAATTTTCAGGATCAATGATTAGACCATGCAAACTAGAAATGCTTTTTCTTGTATAAAGGAAGGGATTACTCGATCCATTTCCATATCGATCATGATATATATAATAATTCGAGCACCCATTTCAAATGCATATCCAATTTTTGCACAGCAGGGTTATGAAAATCCCCGAGAAGCAACCGGTCGTATTGTCTGTGCCAATTGCCATTTAGCTAATAAGCCCGTGGATATTGAGGTTCCACAAGCGGTACTTCCTGATACTGTATTTGAAGCAGTTGTTCGAATTCCTTATGATATGCAAGTGAAACAAGTTCTTGCTAATGGTAAAAAGGGAGCTTTGAATGTGGGGGCTGTTCTTATTTTACCGGAAGGTTTTGAATTGGCACCCCCCGATCGTATTTCGCCTGAGATTAAAGAGAAGATAGGCAATCTGTCTTTTCAAAACTATCGCCCTACAAAAAAAAATATTCTTGTGGTAGGCCCTGTTCCTGGTCAGAAATATAATGAAATCACCTTTCCTATTCTTTCCCCGGATCCCACTACTAAGAGAGATGTTCATTTCTTAAAATATCCTATATACGTAGGCGGGAACAGGGGAAGGGGTCAGATTTATCTTGACGGGAGCAAGAGTAATAATAATGTGTATAATGCTACAGCAGCAGGTATGGTAAAAAAAATCATACGAAAAGAAAAAGGGGGATACGAAATAACTATAGTGGATGCATCGGATGGGCGTGAAGTGATTGATATTATACCTCCAGGACCAGAACTTCTTGTTTCAGAAGGTGAATCTATCAAACTTGATCAGCCATTAACAAGTAATCCAAATGTGGGTGGATTTGGTCAGGGGGATGCGGAAATAGTACTTCAAGATCCGTTACGTGTCCAAGGTCTCTTGTTCTTCTTGACATCTATTATTTTAGCACAAATC